TGAGTCTACTTATTCTAATATATATATATATATGTACATACAGGAACGAGAAATTCAATTTATCTAGTGAGTATAGGTAAAATAAAAAAATGGTTTATTAAGATTGGATTTTATAAATGCAATGAATTGTTTCAAAACCGACCCTAATTGAATTGACCCCCATCATAACGAAATTCATTTGATTGATACATAGACTTACCAATTCAACATAGATATAAGATCTTTCGTAGAATCATTGATAAAAAGATTTATTTTACTTGTTCCCCGAACTTAATTCTTAGAGAAAAACAATTTTCAATAACTTGTTGATCCCTATCCTTCTTCCCATATTTTCAGATTTTTTTGAATTTCCTGGCTTAGTGTAAGATAGAAATATATCTATCTAATCTTAACAAAATGAATGAAAGCGGAAGAAATGAAGTTTCATTCCCCTTTCTGATCCGGCGGACCAATCACTCCCCAAAAGGTCCTATACCTCGTATTATTTCTATTCTACCGATTTAGTTTATTATTTTATTTATTAATATTTTAATATTAATAAATAAAATAATATCGATTTCTAATTAATATCTATTTATTCTTATATTCATTTTCTTTATTTATTTTATTCTTTGATATAATTCTATTTCTAATTAATTAGAATTATAATAAAATTTAATGAAAATAATATTAAAAAAAAATTATATGATTAGACTGAATGATTCATGAATATAAATACGAATCAAAAGATTCTATGGAATCAGGAAAGAGGGAAAGATCTTTCAGATTTAATCATATCACATTATATTGACAATTTAAAAAAACTGTTCATACAATGAGCATAGTATGATGGCGGTCGGGCATACTTGCCCCCATCGTCTAGTGGTTCAGGACATCTCTCTTTCAAGGAGGCAGCGGGGATTCGAATTCCCCTGGGGGTAGGTGTACTACGAAAGGAAGTTGATCATGGATTATCAATAAGCCGGGAATTGATTCTTCCTGGGTCGATGCCCGAGCGGTTAATGGGGACGGACTGTAAATTCGTTGGCAATATGTCTACGCTGGTTCAAATCCAGCTCGGCCCAATAATTGGCCGATCCACCATGAAATGATAGAACCCCATTTGTTGTTCCCCAGAAATGCCTGATCGGAATACGGAAGAATAAAAAAACTAAAATTTTCTGATATATTTTACCGCCGTTCATTTGCTCTCTTTATTTTTTCTCACAAATTCTGATCTTGCTTGCTAATGATCTAGATTCATACTAGATTCATATAAGGATCTGGAAGTATAAGGAAAAGAATAAATAAAAAACTCTTTTTTTTTCATTGAAAGCTTTATTTGATTATTAATCAATTTATAAAAAACGAAAGGATTATTAACAATCCGTGAGGCGCTCTCACTAAAGTGCATATCCGTGTGTATATCAAATATATTACTCGCGTTTCTGTTACAATACGACTATTCTAATCTAAAATCTAAATAAAATAGAAATAAAATAGAAAGGGTTTGAATTAAATCATAAGAATATGTATGATGTACACTTGATTTCCTTGGGATTGTAGTTCAATTGGTCAGAGCACCGCCCTGTCAAGGCGGAAGCTGCGGGTTCGAGCCCCGTCAGTCCCGACAGATCCAAATCCAATAAAAAAATACATCAATTCATCTCTGCGTTTGCTGTGAAAAGGAGAACAAAAGAAATAGCAGAATTTCATTCACAAGAGGATACCCTCCTATTTTATTTATTTATTAGTTTCACATTTCTCATCAAATAAATATGGGAATTACCATTTATTCAACTAGTACCGATTGATAGGAGAAAGACATATGTAGATTAGTACAATGATTGGTAAAATTATATTCAGGATTCCAAGAAATACCGTAAGGAGTCTGGCTTTTTCGATTATTCCCGATCTGTGTAATAGAGTACTATATGTTTACAGGGGGCTATACAGAAATGGAATTTGTACGATACAAAAAAGATTAACTTAACATAGTAACTTTGATATAATACTTTTAAGATTAAAAGTATATCCCTTTAGGGCTCCTATTTTGTGTAACCTCAATTAATAATTGAAATTATTAATGTGAATTTGAACCAATTTATCTCATTCAAATTTCACACTGAATTTTTGATATATGCATCCCAAAATGAATCCAAGGAAATGGAATATTAATAAAATAAAGCTCAAAGAAGATCCTATCTCTCTTTGTGAGGGAATGAATAATCTTTTTTAAGTTTAAGGGTCTTGCCGAAGAAAGAACAAACTTTTTAATGAATTTGATGGAATACTCGATTTTTTTATACCCGGACTCTCCTTATTTATACTGTTTTCCAAGAAGATTAGATCATAAAAAGGGGGTTTAGAACTAAACTTCTTCCTTTTTACATTTCGCTTCTATTGGTTATTTTAGTGGGGTTTTTTATAACCAATGTAAGTAAGTGTAAAGGCGGTCATATGATATTTCATCAGATGATTCCACAAGGAGGGACGTAGGTTAGGTTATAGAAAAGAAAGAATGATAAAGAAAGTAAAGGAATTATTTATCGGATCAGGAATCAAAATTTGAATTTGGTATGGATAAAAGATCTTCCTATGTTATACTATTTAATTCTCGACGATGAATCAATTTGATAGCTCAGATATTGTTATTCATGATATTGCTCCGATTCGATATCGTCGAGATGTAATTCACCCCATTGAATATTGAATTTACAGGCGAAAGATTTATCAGCTCTATGGGATTAAATCCCGAGTTATTACGAATTAATTAAAAATGAAACGATGAGATTATGGAAGTAAATATTCTCGCATTTATTGCTACTGCACTGTTCATTCTAGTTCCTACTGCTTTTTTACTTATAATATATGTAAAAACAGTCAGTCAAAATGATTAATTTGAATTAAACTTGACTGTTTAGTTCTTATCAATGATTGAAAAGAAAATGAAAAGTATTAAGATTTCGTGTCTTAAATGAAATAAGCGGACTAGAATCATGAGTATTTTATGAGATTCGATAGTATGGTAGAAAGAAATATATGAATCTTTCTACCATACTTATTATTGTTATTGTAGTATATAAAGTCGTACTGTATAAAGATAGAGGTTTAATATAGATCAATCTGCAATATGTATCTTCATAGATATCAATTACATATATGTAATGTATTTACATAACGTACCAATTCTATTTCTTTGCTTCATCTATTTAATTTGTGTTGATTCCAATCATCAATCTGAAAAAATCGAAGGGCAATTCTTACTCTTACAATTAGAATTCCTAGAATTTCTGATTCTATTCAATATGAATCCCGATATCCATTGAAAGAATCAAATTGACGAAGGAAAAAAGAGTATAGGCCTATATTAATTATATTAATTATATTAATAAATTAATAATTAAAAATTAATAAAAAGAAAATAATCTTTTTTTAGTATTCTGAAGAAGTAATTGATTGATCAGTTGACAGATGATCCAGTGGTTCATTTCCATGGGAACCTCTTTGGATTTCGAAAAGGATTAGTAAAGCCCACTGATTTTTAACGTTTGAACCATAATATGAAATGAGTTCAATAAAGCAAGCATAACAGAAATAAGATTTCTAAAAGAATAAAAAAAAAGCGGGAACGCGCAATATGTGACTTGCCCAAGGCAATATTTTATTATGTGTAGTATATTGTTGGACAACCACTATGTCTATGTTGTTTCCCATAGGAAGTCTGTATCCACTTAATAACATAATTATTTTCTTTTCTATTTTAACAGTAAAAAAAAGGACTTTGCAGAACGATCTATAAAACAATTGATATGGGTTGAGTTTGAGGAATCAAACTCAATTAGTAGTACTTCTAGAGTCCACTTCTACCCCATACTACGAGTGAAAGAGAAAATGTAAAGACTACCATTAAAGCAGCCCAAGCGAGACTTACTATATCCATGTGAATTATATCCCCTATCTCTATAAATATGAAGGAATTATTCCATTAATGTTCACTAATCATTATTATGTTCATTAATAATAGTGGAATCCCTGGCGCAGAGTCAAAAGGGAATTCTGACCCAATACCGTTGATGAAACAATCCAATAAACTCACAATTAGAAATTATAACAGGTTCCTATATGATTTCTAGTAGAATCGGAAAACACTAAGCGCAAGCAAAATACGTAGATACACCCCTGGAAGTTTCAAGGGAATGTTACTAACATGTAGAAATAATAAGACCTAGTCTTTCTTTTGTTGACTTTCATTTCATTAAGTAAAAAGTATAAAAATATAGAGTCAAGATAGATCACTATCTATCACATACCCTATTTTTCATTTTATCTAATCCTTACGTTACGTTTCCTGTTTGTCTCTGTGAAACAATCGGAAGATAGTCTATTACATTAAAGCCAATCAATATTAAATTGAATGCAGGAGCACAGAGAGAATTTCATGAGTCTATATACGAACAAAGTATCTTTCGGCCTTTACGCAACTAATAAATTAATAATCAAATAAATTCCTCGTTCGTCTATCCAAATTAATTCAAGACCTAATTAATAAACACTACATTAATAATAGAAGAGCTGTCATATTAAGATTTAACGATTCTTTTTCATTCAATATTCACTAATATAATCTTTCCTTGAACTGAAGCCTAGACGCAAGGATTTACAGCATTTTCATTTTAGAGAACAGAACCGCCAGATGCTTATAGAATCAAGCAAGTATCAAGAGTCCTCTCCCCCGCTTACTTCTGCTGGAAAAAAATTTGTCAAGTTATCTCAGCAAAACATAATAAGGTATTCCGATTTTTTTGTTAATCAGGCGACACCCAGATTTGAACTGGGGAAAAAGGATTTGCAGTCCCCCGCCTTACCGCTCGGCCATGTCGCCAAAACGATACAAAAAATATATGAAAATATTCCATTTTTTTTGGGGGGGGGGGTTATTCATTTTTGTACTTGTATCTTGAATACTGTTTTATTTAATCCCTTTCCTCAAAAAGATCCTTACTTTTCTCTTTGGATTG